AAAATCGATTTGATCCAAGTCATAATCTATATTGGATTCCCAAATTTATTAATAGAGGGGCAAACACGAGGAATCGAAGAATTACAGATGAATGTACAAAAGGAGTTTCATTCTGTAAACCGGAGACTCAACATTGCTATCACAAGAGTTGAAAAACCTTATGGACAACCTAATATTCTTGCAGAATATATAGCTTTACAATTAAAAAATAGAGTTTCGTTTCGAAAAGCAATGAAAAAAGCTATTGAATTAACTGAACAAACGGATACAAAAGGAATTCAAGTGCAAATAGCAGGCCGTATCGACGGAAAAGAAATTGCACGTGTTGAATGGATCAGAGAGGGTAGAGTTCCCCTACAAACAATTCGCGCTAAAATTGATCATTGTTCCTATACAATTCGAACTATTTATGGAGTATTAGGTATAAAAATTTGGATATTTGTAGACGAGGAATAATCAACCTTGTCTTCCCATTCTGTCCAGTGATAAAACAAAAAATGACAAACTCTTTCATTCTTTTTTCGTTAAAAATAAAAAAATGAACAATTCTAATTCTATAAGGTTAAATATAAATTCGATTGATCATTTGGTATAATTGCTATGCTTAGTGTGTGACTCGTTAGTTTTTTCTTTATAGTTTCAAGTTGGGATTAAAAAAAAAAAACTGACCCCTGCTATAAACTTTGTAATTATATAAAATAAACTAATAACCAACTTATTGCTTCGTATTGTCGAGATCCCAAGAAACAGTCACTATATGAATGAGTGGATCTATCATATGGTTGTAGCAACTGAAATTCTTTCAACAAAAAATAGATCTGATTATGGGTTGTAAAGCAAAAAAAAATAAAATAAAGGGATGTGGATAAATGGAAGGATGATAGAAAGAAAGAACAAAAATATCAATGATATATGATTCCAATATGTATGGTCTATGAATCACGTCATAAAAGGCAGTGTGATAAAGCATCAATACTGATAATCAATACTGATAAGATAATTATAAATATAAGAATTTTAAAATGAAATAATTTAAAATAGAATAAAATAATAAAGAGCCTTCAGGTTAATAAAAACTGAGGAAATTGACTTGGGAACAAATTTTGTTGGAAGCTCCATTGCAAAGTTCGGACCTAACCATTAATGGAGAAGCTATGGGAACGACAGAACCTGTGACTGCATAGGCTTCTATTGAAAACGAATCCTAATAATTCATTGGGTGGGATGGCGGAACGGACCAAGAAAAAATTGATTTATTCTGAGAGGTTATGAATTGAACCTTCGAATGAAACAGGAAAGAGTAAATATTCGCCCGCGAAACCTCTATTTATTGGATTACAATCTTTTGTCGTAATTCGATAGAGGTAAAAAAAAATAAGGAAAGGATTCGTTATGTTATAAAAATAAAAAAGAGAAACATTACATTATCTATAAAGATACATAAATGTACACACACGTCTAGCTGTATTGTATATCTTGTATCTACATCTTCCTTCTTATGTAAGAAATTAAATATCAATAAAAGCCATTACTTGGTGTATTATCTATTAATGTGTACCTATTAATGTGTATCTATTAATGTGTATCTATAATATTATTTTATTGAATTTGAATCCTTTCATTCGCGAGGAGCTGGATGAGAAGAAACTCTCATGTCCGGTTCTGCAGTAGAGATGGAATTAAGAAACAACCATCGACTATAACCCCAAAAGAACCAGATTTCGTAAACAGCATAGAGGAAGAATGAAAGGAATATCTTGTCGAGGCAATCATATTTGTTTCGGCAGATACGCTCTTCAGGCACTTGAACCTGCTTGGATTACAGCTAGACAAATAGAAGCAGGGCGAAGAGCAATGACACGATATGTGCGTCGTGGTGGAAAAATATGGGTACGTATATTTCCCGACAAACCTGTTACAGTAAGACCCGCGGAAACACGTATGGGTTCGGGGAAGGGATCCCCTGAATATTGGGTATCCGTTGTTAAACGGGGTCGAATACTTTATGAAATGGGTGGAGTATCAGAAACTGTAGCTAGAGCAGCTATCTCAATAGCTGCGCGCAAAATGCCTATACGAACTCAATTTCTTATTTCAGGATAGAGATGTAGAACTAAAAAAAAAAAGGGTATTGGGGATGAAAAAACAACCGCAGGTTTATTTATTTCTGGACGGACAATATTTCTTTTTTTTCTTTCATACTTTTGCATTGAAATAACAGATTGAAATAAAAATGATATGATTCAACCTCAGACCCTTTTGAATGTAGCGGATAACAGCGGAGCTCGAAAATTGATGTGTATTCGAATCATAGGAGCTGGTAATCACCGATATGCTCATATTGGTGATGTTATTGTTGCTGTAATCAAAGAAGCAGTTCCCAATATGCCTCTAGAAAGATCAGAAGTAATTAGAGCTGTAATTGTACGTACATGTAAAGAACTCAAACGTGAAAACGGTATGATAATACGATATGACGACAATGCTGCAGTTGTCATTGATCAAGAAGGAAATCCAAAAGGAACTCGAGTTTTTGGTGCGATCGCTCGAGAATTGAGACAGTTAAATTTTACTAAAATAGTTTCATTAGCTCCCGAAGTATTATAAATAGTAGTAGATGAGACTATGATATAGTATAGGGTATCTGAAATAGATCAAATAGATCAAATTAGTAGATTGTGTCTCACGTATATACTTTATAATAAAAATAATAAAAAGAAAAAAAAGGAAACATGTTGATTATATCAAAATTAGGAGGAACCTATAATTCTAGTTCGTCATGGGTAGGGACACTATTGCCGATCTAATAACTTCTATAAGAAATGCTGACACGGATAAAAAAGGAAGGGTTCGAATAGCATCTACAAATATCACCGAAAACATTAGTAAAATACTTCTACGAGAAGGTTTTATTGAAAACGTTCGGAAACATCAGGAGAGTAACAAATATTTCTTGGTTTCAACTCTGCGACATAGAAAAACCAGAAAAGGAATATATAAAACTAGAACCATTTTAAAGCGTATCAGCCGGCCCGGCTTACGAATTTATTCCAACTATCAACGAATTCCTAAGATTTTAGGTGGAATGGGAATTGTAATTCTTTCTACTTCTCGAGGTATAATAACAGATCGAGAAGCTCGACTAGAAAGAATTGGAGGAGAAATTTTGTGTTATATATGGTAATCTTCCACCTCTGGTATCCGAATTTGATCTCTAACTTCCTATTTGTAAAATAGAGAGGAAAAGTGAGTTATATAACTATTCCTCCATTAGTTGATACTTCAAGGAGGTTACCTGGAATGAAAGAACAAAAATTGATTCATGAGGGTTTAATTACTGAATCACTTCCCAACGGTATGTTCCGGGTCCGTTTAGATAATGAAGATCTAATTCTAGGATATGTTTCAGGGAGGATCCGCCGCAGTTTTATACGGATACTACCGGGAGATAGAGTAAAAATTGAAGTAAGTCGTTATGATTCAACCAGGGGACGTATAATTTATCGACTTCGCAACAAAGATTCGAATGATTAGGTTATTTTTTTAACCATGGGTATACAATTTGAAGTTCAAAAAAAATTCAAGAGACTTATTCTCTTCCAAGAAGTGGATTCAGAATTAAGGTAAGGAATAAAAAATATGAAAATAAGGGCTTCCGTTCGTAAAATTTGTGAAAAATGTCGACTGATTCGCAGGCGTGGACGAATTATAGTGATTTGTTCCAATCCGAAACATAAACAGAGACAAGGGTAATTCTTCTAAAAAAGAACTTTACTTTCAAAAAAAAAAAATATATATATGTAAAAATAAGGTAAAGGATCTGTTTTAACATGAAATGGATATCTCCGTATCTTTTCTTTTTGTATATTTCTGACTCATAAATATGAGATGATAAAATATGACAAAAGCTATACCAAGAATTGGTTCACGTAGGAATGGGCGTATTGGTTCACGTAAGAATGGACGTAGAATACCAAAAGGCGTTATTCATGTTCAAGCGAGTTTCAACAATACCATTATAACTGTTACAGATGTACGAGGTCGGGTAGTTTCTTGGGCCTCCGCCGGTACTTCTGGATTCAAAGGCACAAGAAGAGGAACACCTTATGCTGCTCAAGCCACAGCGGTAAATGCTATTCGTACAGTGGTTGATCAGGGTATGCAACGAGCAGAAGTTATGATAAAGGGTCCTGGTCTCGGAAGAGATGCAGCATTACGAGCCATTCGTAGAAGTGGTATATTATTAAGCTTCGTACGTGATGTAACACCTATGCCACATAATGGATGTCGACCTCCTAAAAAAAGACGTGTGTAGAAATAAGAATTAAACCGATTTCAAGAGAAATAAATGATCAAATAATAATACTAGTACAGTATGGTTCGAGAGGAAGTAGCAGGATCCACTCGAACACTACAGTGGAAGTGTGTTGAATCAAGAGTAGACAGTAAGCGTCTTTATTATGGTCGTTTCATTCTGTCACCACTTATGAAAGGTCAAGCTGATACCATCGGTATTGCCATGCGAAGGGCCTTACTTGGAGAAATAGAAGGAACATGTATCACACGTGCAAAATCTAAGAAGGTGCCACATGAATATTCTACGATAGTAGGTATTGAGGAATCAGTACATGAAATCTTACAAAATTTGAAAGAAATTGTATTGAGAAGTAATCTCTATGGAGTTAGAGACGCGTCGATTTGCGTAAGGGGTCCTAGATACGTAACCGCTCAAGATATCATCTTACCACCTTCCGTAGAAATAGTTGACACGACACAACATATAGCTAACCTGACGGAACCAATTGATTTGTGTATTGGATTACAAATCAAGAGAGATCGCGGATATCGTATGGAACCCATAAATGACTCTCAAGATGGAAGTTACCCTATAGATGCTGTATTCATGCCTGTTCGAAATGCGAATCATAGTATTCATTCTTATGGGAATGGGAATGAAAAACAAGAGATACTTTTTCTAGAAATATGGACAAATGGAAGTT